TATGTCAAAGTGACGGAAAAGAAAGAATATCTTTTACATACCCGCCCAGTTTGTCAACTTTTTTGGAAATGATACAAAGAAAGATGTCTCTGTTTACAGCAGATAAACCCTCTTCTGCCGAATTATATAATAATTGGAGTTATAGCAATGAACAAAAAAGAAAAAACCTAAACAAAAAATTTATAAATAGAGTAAAAGCTCTAGACAAAACTTTAGATAGGATATTTTTTGTTTGGGATATACTCGAAAAAGAGACTAGATTTTGTAATGATAATCCTCAAAACGAATACTTACCTAAAATATATGATCCTTTCTTGAATGGCCCCTATCGGGGACGAATCAAAAATTTTTTTTCAACCGCAATCCTAAATGAAACTTCCAGAAAAAATAACATTAACATAGAGGGTTTTTGGATAAATAAGATTCATAGTATCCTTCTTATTTTTAATTACCTAAAATTTGAACAGATAAAAAATCCATTTGATAAAAAACCATTAACAACAAAAATTTTATATTTCTTGAACTTAATCAATGAACTTACTGAAAAACCACCATCAAGTTTAAATTTTAAAGAGCTTTCTTTACTTCCCGAAGAAGAACAAATAAAAATTTATTCAGAAGATAACAAAAAAAATTATAAATTTTTATTTGATGCAGTTATAAGAGACCCTAACGATAAAAAAATAAGAAAAAAACCTATCGGACTAAAAGAAATCAGTAAAAAAGTTCCTCGATGGTCGTACAAATTAATTAATGATTTGGAACAACAGGAGGGAGAAAGCCCAGAGGGGGTGGCGACGGAGTATGAGATTCGTTCACGAAAATCCAAACGTGTAGTGATTTTTACTGATAACCTACAAACTACTGATACTAATACCAAAGATACTAATAATCCTGATGAAATAGAGGAAGTGGCTTTGATACGTTATTCACAACAACCGGATTTTCGTCGAGACATAATAAAAGGTTCTATGCGCGCTCAAAGACGTAAAACAGTTATTTGGAAACTCTTTCAAGCAAATGTACATTCACCCCTTTTTTTGGATAGAATCGAAAAAGACGTTTTTTTTTCTTTTGATATCTCTGAGCCGATGAAAATTTTTTTTAAAAATTGGATGTGGAAAAACACAGAATTAAAAAATTCAGATTATACAGAAAAAAAGCCAAAAGGCACTGAGAAAAACAAAGAAAAAGACAAAATAGAAGAAGACAAAAGACGAGAAAAAGCACGTATAGAAATAGCAGAAGCATGGGATAATATTCTATTTGCTCAAATACTAAGAGGTCTTGTGTTAGTAACCCAATCTATTTTTAGAAAAAATATTCTATTACCCTTCTTGATAATAGTTAAAAATATTATACGTATACTACTGTTTCAATTTCCCGAATGGTCTGAGGATTTAAAGGATTGGAATAGAGAAATGCATATTAAATGTACTTATAATGGAGTCCAATTATCAGAAACAGAATTTCCGAAAAACTGGCTAACAGACGGTATTCAGATAAAGATCCTATTTCCTTTTCGTCTGAAACCTTGGCACAAATCTAAGCTACAAAAAACTTATAACGATCCAATGAAAAAGAAAGGACAAAAAAATGATTTCTGTTTTTTAACAGTTTTGGGAATGGAAACTGAACTGCCTTTTGGCTCTCCCCAAAACCACCTTTCAGTTTTTGAACCTATTTTTAAAGAACTCAACAAAAAAATTAGAAAATGGAAAAAGCAGCGTTTTCTAGTTCTAAGAATTTTACAAGAAAAAAAAAAAAATTTTCTAAATGTTTCAAAAGACATAAAAAACCAGTTTAGTAAAACCATTCTATTTCTAAAAGAAATAGTAAAAGAACTCGAAAAAAGAAACCCAACTCTATTATTTGGCTTGAGAGAACTAGAAATATATCAATTAAGTGAAACTAAAAAAGAAAAAGATTCAATAAGAAATAATCAGCTAATTCATGAATCGTTCAGTAAAATTCGACCTACAGATTGCACAAATTATTCATTAACAAAAAAAAAAATACAAAATTTGACTGATAGAACAAATACACTCATAAATCAAATAGAAAAAATAAAAAAAGAGCAAAAAAAAGAATTTATAATACAAAATATAAGTTCTAACAAAAACAAAATGAATTATGATGATAAAAGATTAGAATCGCCAAAAAATATTGGGCAGGTATTAAAAAGAAGAAATGCTCGACTAATCCGTAAATCACATTATTTTATAAATTTTTTTTTCATTGAAAAGATATACATAGATATCTTTTTAGGTATCATTGATATTCGGAATATTAATGCACAATTTTTTCAGGAATCAACAAAAAAAATTCTTAATAAATATATTTACAATGATAAAGATATTTCTAATTCTAATAATGAAACAAATAAAAAAAGAATTTATAGAAAAAATAAAAGTCTAATTCACTTTATTTCGACTATAAAAAAGTCCCTTTCTACTATTAGTAATAAAAGCGCACAGACTTTTTTTGACTTATCTTACGTGTCACAAGCATATGTATTTTACAAATTATCACAACCCTCAGCCCTTAACTTATACTTATATAAGTTAAGATCCGTTTTTCAATATAATGGAACAGCTTTTTTTCTTAAGAATGAAATAAAGAATTATTTTGGTGGAACACAGAAACTATTTCATTCCAAATTAAGACATAATTCTCTTCGAAATTCGGGAATGAATCAATGGAAAAATTGGTTAAAAGGTCATGATCAATATGATTTATCTCCGATTAAATGGTCTAGCTTAGTACCACAAAAGTGGCGAAATAGAGTCAATCAACACTCTATAGCTCAAACTAACTATTTAAAGAAATGCGATTCATATGAAAATGAAAAAAACCGATTAATTAACTACGAAAAACAAAAGACTTTTGAAGCCGCCTCATTACAAAAGGAAACAGAGAATTTAAAAAAACACTATAGATATGATCTTTTAGCATATAAATTTATATCATCTAAATCTATTAATTATGAAGATCAGAAGAACTCATCTATTTATGGATTACCATTACAAGTAAATAATAACCAAGAAATTTTTTATAATTACAGTACACATAAACGAAAATATTTTAATGTGCTAGGAGATATCCCTATCAATAATTATCTAGTCGAAGATGATATTATAGATGTGGAGAAAAATCCGGATAGAAAATATTTTGATTGGATAATTCTAAATTTTTGTCTTAGAAAGAAAGTCGATATTGAGGCCTGGATCAATATTGATACTGACACCACTAGTAATAAATATAGTAAGACTCGGGGGAATAATTATCAACTACTTGATAAAACCGATACGCAAGGTCTTTTTTATCTCACGATTCCTCAAAATCAAGAAATCAACCTATCCAATACAAAAAAAAACCTTTTTGATTGGATGGGAATGAATGAAGAAATACGAAGTTGTCCCATATCAAATCTGGATCGTTGGTTTTTCCCAGAATTTTTGATACTTTATAACACGTATAAGATTAAACCATGGGCCATTCCAATCAAATTAATTCTTTTTAATTTGAATATAAATGAAAATGCTAGTGAAAATAAAAGCATCACTGGAAAGAAAAAAAGAAATATATCAATATTTTCGAATGAAAAAAAATCTCTTGAATCAGAAAACCGAAATCAAGGAAAAAAAGAATCCGCAAGCCAAACAGATTTTGAATCATCTCTCTCAAAGCAAGACAAATATATTGAAGAAGATTTTGTGGGATCAGACATGAAAAAAGATAGAAATAAAAAACAATACAAGAACAATACGGAAGCGGGGTTTGATTTCTTCCTAAAAAGGTATTTGCGTTTTCAATTGAGATGGGATGGTGTTTTAAATAAAAAAATGATCGATAACATCAAAGTATATTGCCTCCTGCTTAGACTGATAAATCCAAGAGAAATTTTTATATCCTCTATTCAAAGGGGCGAATTGAGCCTAGATATTCTACTGATTCAGAAAGATTTAACTCTTATAGAATTGACGAAAAAGGGAATATTGATTATTGACCCAATCCGTCTGTCTATAAAAAATGAAGGACAATTTATTATATATCAAGCCGTAGGTATTTCATTGGTTCATAAGAGTAAGCATGAAATAAATCAAAAGTACTTAACAAAAAGCACTGTTGATAACAAGAATTATGCTGAATTCATTGCAAAATATAAAAAAATGACTGGAAATAAAGACAACAATCATTATGATTTGTTTGTCCCTGAAAAAATTTTATCCCCTAGACGTCGTAGAGAATTGAGAATTCTAATTTGTTTTAATTCTAGGAATGGAAATGGTATGCCTCGAAATGCAGCATTTTGCAATGGTAAGAAGGAAAACAGTCAAGTTTTGGATAAAAGCAAAAGAGATACAACTAAACTAATTAAATTAAAAATCTTTCTTTGGCCTAATTATCGATTCGAAGATTTAGCTTGTATGAATCGATATTGGTTTGATACCCATAATGGCAGTCGTTTCAGTCTGGTAAGGATACATATGTATCCGCGATTCAAAATTCGTTAGTTAATGGTAGATTTGTTTTTCCTATATTTCCTGTAGTATGATCTATGAAAACAAAGAAATGCACACATGCATTGGCTTACATTTCATTCTGATACATGATTCATTGACATATCAATTAGATCTATAAATGATCACCAAAATCTTCTTTTTTTCATTTTAGGTCTAAATTTTTATCTTTTGTGAGTGCCGAAAAGAAGATTTTGGTATACCTATTCGAATACAATTTTATTTGATCAAATTTGGAATTATTAACAAAATTAAGATTATTGTATTGTGTATACTAAATTAAAATGAATGGCATTATTATTATTGATCAATAAAACCACCTAACACTAAAAAAAGGATAGGAACAAAGTGGGGGGGCAGATTTCATTTTATGGTAAAAAATTCATTCATCTCGGTTATTTCGCAAGAAGAAAAAGAAGAAAAAGTAGGATCTGTTGAATTTCAAATACGCAGCCTCACCAATAGGATACGAAAACTTTCTTCACATTTGGAATTGCACAGAAAAGACTATTTATCTCAGAGAGGCCTACGTCAAATTTTGGGAAAACGCCAACGGCTGCTGTCTTATTTGTCAAAGAAAAATAGAATATGTTATAAAGAATTAATTAATCAGTTGGATATTCGGGAATCAAAAACTCGCTAATTTGAAAAAGCAGTTTATTTTGAATTATTTGATTTATTAGATCTTGAATTTGAATTTTAATGAACTTATTTTAGTTTTCAGCAATTCATGAAAGACTGAATCGAGGAAAAACCTATGAATATACCAGCTACAAGAAACGACCTCATGGTAGTAAATATGGGTCCCCACCACCCATCAATGCATGGTGTTCTTCGACTCATCGTTACTCTAGATGGTGAAGATGTTATTGACTGTGAACCAATATTGGGCTATTTACACCGAGGGATGGAAAAAATTGCGGAAAACCGAACAATTATACAATATCTGCCTTATGTAACGCGTTGGGATTATTTAGCTACTATGTTCACAGAAGCAATAACCGTAAATGGCCCGGAGCAGTTGGGAAATATTCAAGTGCCTAAAAGAGCCAGCTATATCAGAGTAATTATGTTGGAGTTGAGTCGTATAGCTTCTCATCTGCTATGGCTCGGCCCTTTTATGGCAGATATTGGTGCACAGACGCCTTTCTTCTATATTTTCCGAGAAAGAGAATTAATATATGATCTATTCGAAGCTGCCACCGGTATGAGAATGATGCATAATTTTTTTCGTATCGGAGGAGTAGCTGCTGATCTACCTCATGGCTGGATAGATAAATGTTTGGATTTTTGCGATTATTTTTTAACAGGAATCGCTGAATATCAAAAACTTATTACACGAAATCCTATTTTTTTAGAACGAGTTGAAGGAGTAGGCATTATTGGTACAGAGGAAGTAATAAATTGGGGTTTATCAGGACCAATGCTGCGGGCTTCCGGAATACAATGGGATCTTCGTAAAGTTGATCATTATGAGTGTTACGACGAATTTGATTGGGAAGTCCAGTGGCAAAAAGAAGGAGATTCGTTAGCTCGTTATCTAGTCCGAATTGGTGAAATGACAGAATCCATAAAAATTATTCAACAGGCTCTGGAAGGAATTCCGGGAGGGCCATATGAGAATTTAGAAATCCGATACTTTGATAGAGAAAAGAATCCCAAATGGAATGATTTTGAATATCGATTTATTAGTAAAAAACCTTCTCCTACATTTGAATTACCGAAACAAGAACTCTATGTTAGAGTCGAAGCCCCAAAAGGAGAATTGGGAATTTTTCTGATAGGGGATCAGGGTGGTTTTCCTTGGAGATGGAAAATTCGCCCACCAGGTTTTATCAATTTGCAAATTCTTCCTCAGTTAGTTAAAAGAATGAAATTGGCTGATATTATGACGATACTAGGTAGCATAGATATCATTATGGGAGAAGTTGATCGTTGAAATGATAATTGATACAACAGAAGTACAAGATATCAATTCTTTTTCTAGATTGGAGTTTTTAAAAGAGGTCTACGGAATTATATGGGCCCTTATTCCTATTTTTACTCTTGTATTGGGAATCACAATAGGCGTACTGGTAATTGTATGGTTAGAAAGAGAAATATCCGCAGGACTGCAGCAACGTATTGGACCTGAATACGCCGGCCCTTTGGGAGTTCTTCAAGCTCTAGCAGATGGGACAAAACTTCTTTTCAAAGAAAATCTTCTTCCATCGAGAGGAGATACTCGTTTATTCAGTATCGGACCGTCCATAGCAGTCATATCAATTTTAGTAAGCTATTCAGTAGTTCCTTTTGGCTATCACCTTGTTTTAGCGGATCTCAATATCGGTGTTTTTTTATGGATTGCCATTTCCAGTATTGCTCCCATTGGACTTCTTATGTCAGGATACGGGTCAAATAATAAATATTCCTTTTTAGGCGGTCTACGAGCTGCTGCTCAATCAATTAGTTATGAAATACCATTAACTTTATGTGTGTTATCAATATCTCTACGTGTGATTCGTTGAGACATAAATTTTTCTCTATTCCTTCCTCTCTATTCTTTTCTTTCTAGGAAAGGGGTAGAATGAATTGAGTAGATATCTTCATTTTTTTATTCATTAGTCGGATTGATGAACTAAATCAGATAGTTGGATGAGTGAAAGAGAACAGCTTCTATATAAATTCGCAGTAAAGATATTGAGTCTCATTTTCTATGTATAAGAGTTAGAGAGTTGAGCGGAAATAAACAGAAGCAGAAGATACCGTTTACCCCAAGATTGGTTGATTAGTCATCCTGACTTGAAGCGGGCTCAAAAGATCAACCATATTGAGTTTTCACTATCGTTTGTATGTATTTTCATACATGTATTACCATAAAAGAAAAGGCGATTGAACAAAAATGAGTGGATAGGTAGAAACACCAAGATACGCAAAAGATTAGTAATGTAGATCCTGTAAATTATCCAAAAGTAGACATTTCTACATAATATACAAAGAATACTAATTGGGGCTTTAAATTTGTAGAAGTTATAAGGCAGTACTCCCCACGATTCCGATCCAGAGTATGCTCCTATCCGCCGATTAAATAAATGACTATTGGGAACGAAATAATCCCTTTTTTTTTTTTATTTTGTAAGCCCCCTTTTTTCAGAAACAGAAAGAAGAATAGGAACGAAAAAAAGAAAGGAATACAAAAGAATAAACAAGATCTTTTTTATTCTTTTTTTCTTATATCCAGATTTATATCGATACAATTCGTGTCATAATTCATGAATTAATGTAATATATAATTCTTTTTCGTAAGTGAAAACGATGGGTTATTGATTTTTTTACAAGGAGTATTTTATTGAAGAATCAAGTTATTACTCAACAAAGAAAAATTTAAATGATTATGGAAATAAAAAAAAAAAAGGATGAGATCAATTCAGAAGTATTTTTTTTTATTTATTATTAATTCAATTTATTAATTTATTAAATTAATAATAAATTGAATTCTTTATTATTAATTATTAACTTTATTATTAATTATTAATATTAATTATATTAATTATTATTTTTTTTTTATTAAAATTTATTAAAACATAACAGACAGAATTCAATTGGTCTAATTTTGGACCGTATGATAGATTTGAATCTTATCTATCGTATAACCAAGCATCGCAAGATAAAAGGACTCGGTCCTTAGATTTTTTTATGGCCCTTCAGGAGCCGTATGAGGTGAAAATCTCATGTACGGTTTTGGAATAGCGATGGAAACAGTGATGGTACCACCGACTATGATTATCTAATAGTTCAAGTACAGTTGATATAGTTGAGGCGCAATCAAAATATGGTTTTTGGGGATGGAATTTGTGGCGTCAACCTATAGGGTTTATCATTTTTCTAATTTCTTCCCTAGCAGAATGTGAGAGATTGCCTTTTGATTTACCAGAAGCGGAAGAAGAATTAGTAGCAGGTTATCAAACCGAATATTCGGGGATAAAATTTGGTTTATTTTATGTTGCTTCCTATCTAAACCTATTAGTTTCGTCATTATTTGTAACAGTTCTTTACTTGGGCGGTTGGAATATCTCTATTCCGTATATATTTGTTTCGGAGCTTTTTGAAATAAATCAACGATATGAGGTTTTTGGGGCGACAATTGGTATCTTTATTACATTAGCTAAAACTTATTTGTTTTTGTTCATTCCTATCGCAACAAGATGGACTTTACCTAGGCTAAGAATGGACCAACTGTTGAATCTTGGATGGAAATTTCTTTTACCTATTTCTCTCGGTAATCTATTATTAACAACTTCTTTCCAACTCTTTTCACTGTAAAGGAATATGATATTCTATATTCACAACTTGGCTTAAACAAGAGAAATAAACAAACATCAAATTATTCATATATATTCACGATATGTTCCCTATGGTAACTGGGTTCATGAATTATGGTCAACAAACAGTACGAGCTGCAAGGTACATTGGTCAAAGTTTCATGATTACCTTATCCCACGCAAATCGTTTACCTGTAACTATTCAATATCCTTATGAAAAATTAATCACCGCGGAGCGTTTCCGCGGTCGAATCCATTTTGAGTTTGATAAATGTATTGCTTGTGAAGTATGTGTTCGTGTGTGTCCTATAGATCTACCCGTCGTCGATTGGAAATTGGAAACTGATATTCGCAAGAAACGGTTGCTTAATTACAGTATTGATTTCGGAATCTGTATATTTTGTGGTAACTGCGTTGAGTATTGTCCAACAAATTGTTTATCAATGACTGAAGAATATGAACTTTCGACTTATGATCGTCATGAATTAAATTATAATCAAATTGCTTTGGGTCGTTTACCAATATCAGTAATTGACGATTATACAATTCGAACAATTTTGAATTCGCCTCAAATAAAAAATAAGTAACTCCCTTGATTCAAGAAAATTTTCGAATTACTAAGTACTAAGGTTCCTTTCGTTTTGTTTGGTTACACCCTACAAATCCCAACTATTCATTAGTTGGTAATAATCACGTCTTAATTTGGATTGAAAATCGAGTAATTAATATCTATATAATTATTTCGAAATATAGTTTCGGATTTGAACTACTCTTTCTTTCAGATAAAGAATGAAATTAGTCCAATATCTGTACCCACATTAATTCACATCCCCGAGGATTTCATTCAATTAGGAATTGATTATAAATCATACAAAATTTTTTCTGGTCGGGTCTCAATAAGGTCATGAAAAAAATTTCGATTTTTTATCTCTTTTTTTACATATAATGGATTTGCCTGGACCAATACATGATTTTCTTTTAGTCTTTCTGGGATCAGGTCTTATATTAGGAGGTATAGGAGTAGTATTATTTACCAACCCAATTTATTCTGCTTTTTCATTGGGACTCGTTCTTGTTTGTATATCCTTATTCTATATTCTATTAAACTCTTATTTTGTAGCTGCGGCACAACTCCTTATTTACGTGGGAGCTATAAATGTTTTAATCATATTTGCTGTGATGTTCATGAATGGTTCAGAATATTACAAAGATTTGAATCTTTGGACCGTTGGGGATGGGGTTACTTTGCTGGTTTGTACAAGTATTTTGGTTTTACTAATGAGTACTATTACGGATACGTCATGGTACGGGATTATTTGGACTACAAGATCAAACCAGATTATAGAGCAAGATTTGATAAGTAATAGTCAACAAATTGGAATTCATTTATCAACAGATTTTTTTCTTCCCTTTGAATTCATTTCAATAATTCTTTTAGCCGCTTTGATAGGTGCAATCGCTGTGGCGCGCCAGTAATAAATCGTAAATCTATAGAATTAGCAACAGCAATCCAAATGAAACTTCAGTCTGTGTTATCACATCTATTTCTCTTCAATTCTAATTAAAGATTGTTTATGTTGAAAATAGAAATTCTTTTATTAGATCTATTACCAATCTATTTATTTGTTCCGTACCTTTTAGATTCTAGTCACTAGTCAATTGAATCCGTTGAATTGTTGTTCATATTATATTGAAATAAATCAAAATTGAATTGATAAGGAGTTGGTCAATGATGCTCGAACATGTACTTGTTTTGAGTGCCTACTTATTTTCTATCGGTATCTATGGATTGATCACAAGCCGCAATATGGTTAGAGCCCTTATGTGTCTTGAACTTATACTGAATGCGGTTAATATAAATTTTGTAACATTTTCTGATTTTTTTGATAGTCGCCAATTAAAAGGCAATATTTTTTCAATTTTTGTTATAGCTATTGCAGCCGCTGAAGCAGCTATTGGACCGGCTATTGTTTCGTCAATTTATCGTAACAGAAAATCAACTCGTATTAATCAATCGAATTTGTTGAATAAGTAGTATTAATCATAGAAATTAGAATATTCATAAATTCGAATTAGCATGTATTATACATAATGTATGATCATGTTTGCGAAAAAGTAAGAAATCAAAGTATCTTGGCTCCCTTACATGAGTCGGTCCAGAAGTAGATTGATTAAAAAAATTCTGGTAAATCATTGATTCATCTGGTGTCTAAATATATGATTTATTTATAAATTTACTAGATCGAAAATTTAGAATGTTCAAAAAATTTATAGATCCAATGTCACATTCAGTAAAGATTTATGATACGTGTATAGGATGTACTCAATGTGTCCGAGCCTGCCCCACGGATGTATTAGAAATGATACCTTGGGACGGGTGTAAAGCTAAGCAAATCGCTTCTGCTCCAAGAACAGAGGACTGTGTCGGTTGTAAAAGATGTGAATCCGCCTGTCCAACGGATTTCTTGAGTGTTCGAGTTTATTTATGGCATGAAACAACTCGAAGTATGGGGCTAGCTTATTGATACGTTTCAGAAAACCTTACTTGAATATATTTAATTTTTTTTACCAACAAAAACCCGCGCTCAAAATAATATATTTTATTTTATATTTTTGAGCACGGGTTTTTCTGGTCCAAGTGTATCTTGTTTTTACCACGAATGATTTTCCTTGGTTAACGATAGTTGTAGTTTTGCCAATATCTGCGGGTTCTTTAATTTTCTTTCTCCCTCATAGAGGGAATAAGGTAATTAGGTGGTATACTATTTGTATATGCATAATAGAACTCCTTCTAATAACCTATACATTTGGGTATCATTTCCAATTGGACGATCCATTAATCCAACTTACAGAGAATTATAAATGGATCCATTTTTTTGATTTTTACTGGAGATTGGGAATAGATGGAATTTCTATAGGACCTATTTTACTGACAGGATTTATCACTACTTTAGCTACTTTAGCGGCCCGGCCGGTTACTCGAGACTCCCGATTATTCCATTTCCTGATGTTAGCAATGTATAGCGGTCAAATAGGACCATTTTCTTCTCAAGACCTTTTACTTTTTTTCATCATGTGGGAGTTAGAATTAATTCCAGTTTATCTACTTCTATCCATATGGGGCGGAAAGAAACGTTTGTATTCAGCTACAAAATTTATTTTGTACACTGCAGGGGCTTCTGTTTTTTTATTAATAGGAGTTCTGGGTATTGGTTTATATGGTTCTAATGAACCAACATTAAATTTTGAAACATCAGCTAATCAATCGTATCCTGTAGCACTGGAAATCATTTTTTATATTGGATTTTTTATTGCTTTTGCTGTCAAATCGCCGATTATACCCTTACATACATGGTTACCAGACACCCATGGAGAGGCACATTACAGTACTTGTATGCTTCTAGCTGGAATATTATTAAAAATGGGAGCGTATGGAGTGGTTCGGATAAATATGCAATTATTACCTCACGCTCATTCTATCTTTTCTCCTTGGTTGATCATAGTAGGCACAATTCAAATAATCTATGCAGCTTCAACATCTCCGGGGCAACGTAATTTAAAAAAAAGAATAGCTTATTCCTCCGTATCTCATATGGGTTTCATAATTATAGGAATTGGTTCTATAAACGATACAGGACTCAATGGAGCCATTTTACAAATAATATCTCATGGATTTATTGGCGCTGCGCTTTTTTTCTTGGCAGGAACGAGTTATGATAGAATACGTCTTGTTTATCTCGAGGAAATGGGCGGAATGGCTATCGCAATTCCAAAAATATTCACGACTTTCAGTATCTTATCGATGGCTTCTCTTGCATTACCGGGCATGAGCGGTTTTGTTGCAGAATTGATAGTATTTTTTGGAATACTTACTAGCCAAAAATATCTTTTAATTACAAAAATAGTAATTACTTTTGTAATGGCAATTGGAATGATATTAACTCCTATTTACTCATTATCTATGTTACGTCAGATGTTCTATGGATACAAGCTTTTTAATGCTCCAAACTCTTATTTTTTTGATTCTGGGCCACGAGAGCTATTTGTTTCGCTCTCTATACTGCTACCTGTAATAGCTATTGGGATTTATCCGGATTTCGTTTTCTCACTATCAGTTGATAAAGTCGAAGCTATTCTATCTAATTTTTTTATTGATAGTTTTCCTTAGTAAACAAACCAAAACATCAAACAGAAATCCTATGATTGTGAAAACCGTTCGTTGTAAAATAAAAAAAAAAAATTCTTTTTTCTTCTCGTAAGTTTAACTAACTAAAATAAAAAAATGAATTGGAATTATATTTTAACCAGATATGTAAGCCATTGAGAAACCTTTGAATCATTTACATTACTTGATTCAAAGGTTTCTCAATGGCTTACACGAAGTTTTCTTATATATATGCTTACGTTGTCCTAGGTTTGTATTCGTCAAGCCCTTTCTTCAATTCAATTCGATATTGATGTAAATGAACCATAACTATGCAACCCTATTCCTAATAGATTAACTCCAAAATAGCATATCCAAATTATAAGAAATCCCATCGAGGCCACAATTGCGGAATTTACGCTTTTAAAATTTGTTCGAGTATGTAAATAAATCGCAAATATGGTCCAAGTAATAAATGCCCAAGTCTCTTTAGGATCCCAATTCCAATATGATCCCCATGCTTCATTAGCCCACACCGCTCCCGAAAGGATACCTATGGTTAAAAAGATAAACCCGAGGCCAATAATACGATAGCTCCAAAGATCCAATTGTTGAATCAATTGAGATCTGTAATAATTCCTAGAAGAAAGAAACGAAGTGGTTTGTAAAACATTGTTTCTTTCGCTGACGTATTGAATCTCACCAAAAGAAAGTGGATCATTTACGAAATTGTTGCTTTTACTAAAAATCCTTATTAATTTTCGAAATGTAATGACTAGAAGAGCTACTGATAATAACGATCCGCATAAAAGAGCTGCATAGCCTAATACCATCATACTGACGTGCATCATTAACCAATGGGATTGAAGAGCCGGGACTAATATTGCGGATTGATGCATTTCAGTTAAAAGACCCGAAGTAGCAAAACCTTGGGTAAAAATAGCACTTGGGGCGGTTATTGCGTTTAAATTAAAACGGTTTTTTTGTTTTTTAAAATAGGGAACCAGATGAATAATGAAAAAACTCCATGAAAGAAAGATTAATGATTCATATAAATTACTTAATGGTAAATGTCCCAAATAAATCCACCGGGTAACTAATAATCCTGTTATACAGAAAAAAGTAGCTATCATGCCCTTTTCTGACGAATCATATAGGCCTACGATTTCATCGACTAATAAGGTTATTAAATGAATTGTAATTACAATTGAAACGATCGAAAAGGATATATGAGTTAATATATGCTCTAAAGTTGAAAATATCATAAAAATTTTAAATTAAAAACGGGGTACCTCAATTATAGGAATGGAAATCGGGAATTGATTTCATTATAGGACTTACTCTTTTAGAAGATGCCATGCCGCCACTCGGACTCGAACCGAGATGCTCTAGCACTGCTTCCTAAGAGCAGCGTGTCTACCGATTTCACCATAGCGGCTTGCTCGAAATCATAATAACCTATTTTTATTCAATCGTCGAGATTAAAGGAAACAATTCAATGCAATATATTTTAGGAAACATTAAAATTGATGATTAAAAAAAACTTTTTTGAAAATTTAAAAATTAGGGATTTGAACGTCTCGTTTTCAACAAGAATCCTTATTTTTCTCAGTATATCATTATATTTAGTATTAGGGTGTCAGTTTTATTTAACTTAACACTGGGGTTTTTTCAGAATTTATTAGTTTATGCTCGATTAAACGGGAACTGTTGTACCTAGATATTTCGGACTTCAATCCATGGATAAAACTCAAAAATGTTCTTTATCTTTAGAATGTGCATTTTTTAATGATTCATTTCTCATTTATGGGATTTTATGAATCTACAAAAAAATTATCCACGAAGAAAAAATCGGCAGAGTCTTTGTATAATCACCTAAAAAAGGTAAAAGGGGTTTTTATTAATTGGGGTGAAAGTTAGGGATATATAGTGATACGAACTTAGAGAAATAAGAATTTAGAAAGTGATAAGACACATTTTAAACTTAATCAATTAGTTTCAATGATCTATTATATTAAATGATCTATTAATTTTGACTAAAGATCTTATACCTGATCTTCTATATTCTATAGTATTCTAAATATATTAGAATATGAATATATAGTATAAAAATAATATAAATAAAAAAGACAAACCTTTGTTATTATTGAATTATCAAATCGATGGGGAAAATAAGAATCCCCACCTTGAAAATTATAAAACATACTAAAAAGAAAGGTGAAATCTTGTGCTTGCTTTTACTCTTTTTTCAAACAAAAAAATACCGTTTTTCGATTTTCAAATTCAGTCAACACAAAATTCTTATTCGACTATAAGAGCAAAACAACTTCAATTTTTTTAATATTACTATTGATCGGATCAAACCATTAAAGAATATAAATTATTTCTTTTATTAGTTTAATTATTTTAACTTTGATAAATTATCAATTTTTTTATAACTTATAAAATAAAAAAAAAAAAAAAAATTAAACAACTTCAAAAAAAAAAACTGAAACTAGATTACTTTTCGAGTCAAATCAATTAAGATTTTTCCCAATCTTGGATTATTTATTTGTTGCACAAAAAAAACTTTTTGAATTCCTCGTAGAAAGAGATTTCGCTAACGAAAAAGCTTTCAATGCTGCCGAATATCCCTTCCTTTTCCAAATATTTTTCCGAATGCGTTTTTTTGATATAGAGGTGCGCTTTTTTGGAACTGCCATTAAAAAATTCTAATAGGTTATTCATTACCAGGGTTGGATGTCAAAGACATCTATTGTTCAAAACCAATTGTTCTTTACTAACCAATTGTTCTTTACTATTAATTATAATTATCGATCTATTTATTTTCTAGATTGTACTTCCTTTATAAAAATATGGATCTAGAAAAATCGCATAAAATATTACTAGCAACATAAACAATATGGTGGTTTTTAAAAATTAAATACAATTTTTTTTTATTTGTTTTTTTTTTTTTCTATTCCATACAATTTGATACAACATCTGGAAGAAAGATTTGTATTTATTTTATTGGTACTCTGATATCTTCCTTCAAATTGATATCTTCTATATCTATAGAATCTACTATGCAATAGAACTAGAATTGATTGGAGTTGATATGAGAAAAAAACAAATACAAAGAAAAAACCTGTGCCTTTCTATCTCTGTCTAGTTTTTTTTTCGTCATCCGAAATTTTATACATGGAATAAAATACATCGAAATGTTTCATAACCCAACCCCTATCTTTATTAAAAAAAAAAAAACTTTAGTAATTTGTTTCTATTAATTATTCATTTTATTTAATTGGGCAAGCTCGATAAATGAGTAAATCTAATTTAATTTTAAAAATTAGAATGAGACTAGTAGTTAATCTGCGAAAAGATACAGGATAGATGGTTTTTAAAAAGCTATTTTAGGAATTCCTTCTTTAAATTTTATATAAAGTCACGTGTTGGAGTCATAGTTTCTTTATCATAACCTTTCCGACAAATGTCTTTTATTGGAATAGAAGACAATCAATCGGTTCAAATTCGTTACTGATTCTGAATAATCCAACTAAAACTAAAATAAATAACTTTTATTTTATGAGTTAAATTAGGGTTATTTATGCTTCATATATTTATGCTTCATATCACAATAAAAAAAAGTTTTTGGTGAAATTTTTTATCCTTGCTCTATATATATAAAAAAATTATTGTAATACGTAATAGTCATAAAAATGTAAATTTTCATTTTTTGTATCTTCATAAAATTTGACTTAATAATTTAATAAAAAAACGTATTTCTTTTTCACTAGTAACTTGGTCATATCGTTTGACCAACTCTAACCTCTTGATTTGAAATATTTGAGGTAGTTGAGAAAGATTCAGAATAATTAAAGCTAGAAAATTCCATTTCAGTTTTGTATATCTTAACTTTTTTTATTAACTGACCCTTTTCAAAAGAAATAAAAGCCGGTGAATCAGAAACAATTAATTAAGATAAAAAGATTCTTTTTTATGGAATATACATATCAATATTCATGGATCATACCTTTCATTCCCCTTCCAACTCCTATGTTAATAGGAGTAGGACTTCTACTTTTTCCAACGGCAATAAAAAATCTTCGCCGTATGTGGGTTTTTCCTAGTGTTTTACTGTTAAGTATAGTTATGATTTTTTCCGCCCATATATTTATTCAACAAATAAATAACAGTTCTATTTATCTATCTGTATGGTCTTGGACCATCAATAATGATTTTTCTTTAGAATTTGGCTACTTAATTGATCCACTTACTTCTCTTATGTTAATATTAATCACTACTGTTGGAATTATGGTTCTTATTTATAGTGATAATTATATGTCTCATGATCAGGGATATTTGAGATTTTTTGCTTATATGAGTTTTTCTAATACTTCAATGTTAGGATTAGTTACTAGTTCAAATTTGATACAAATTTATTTTTTTTGGGAATTAGTTGGAATGTGTTCTTATCTATTAATAGGTTTTTGGTTCACCCGACCTATTGCGGCAACTGCTTGTCAAAAGGCGTTTGTAACTAATCGTGTAGG